GTGCTTATCCTAATTCTTGGTTTAGTTTATGCATGGCGAAAAGGAGCATTGGAATGGTCTTAGTTCGTTTCCCGAATACTTGTACAATAATAAAAAAAAAAAAGTAAAAAAAAACCATTGAAACAATTATGAATTCCATTAAGTTTCCCGTACTTGATCGAACAACAAAAAATTCAGTTATTTCAACTACGTTAAATGATCTTTCAAATTGGTCAAGACTTTCCAGCCTATGGCCGCTTCTTTATGGTACCAGTTGTTGTTTCATTGAATTTGCCTCATTAATAGGCTCCCGATTTGACTTTGATCGTTATGGGTTAGTACCAAGATCGAGTCCTAGACAGGCGGACCTTATTTTAACAGCAGGTACAGTAACAATGAAAATGGCTCCTTCTTTAGTGAGATTATATGAACAAATGCCTGAACCAAAGTATGTTATTGCTATGGGAGCGTGTACAATTACAGGGGGGATGTTCAGTACCGATTCTTATAGTACTGTTCGAGGAGTTGATAAGCTAATTCCTGTAGATGTCTATTTACCGGGTTGTCCACCTAAACCAGAGGCTGTTATAGACGCTATAACAAAGCTTCGTAAGAAAATCGCTAGAGAAATCTATAAGGATCGAATTAGACCTCAACAGGGTAATCGGTGTTTTACTACCAATCACAAGTTTTTTGTGGTACGCAGTCCGCATACTGGAAATTATGATCAAGAATTACTCTATCCACCATCATCTACTTCAGAGATCTCTACTGAAAATTTTTTAAATACAAAAGTCCAGTATCTTCCCACGAATTAGTGAATTAGGGAGGCTTTTAGAGAATCAGAAAAAAATCTTCATAAATGAAAACTCATGGTAAATGTGAAATACTTCTTTTATATAAAAAAGGTGTGGGGGAAATAAAAAAGATGCAGGGCACTTTGTCCGTTTGGCTAGCCAAACGCGGGCTGGTTCATAGATCGTTGGGCTTCGATTACCAAGGAATAGAGACTTTACAAATAAAGCCCGAAGATTGGCATTCTATTGCTGTAATTTTATATGTATATGGTTACAATTATTTACGTTCGCAATGTGCCTATGATGTGGCACCAGGTGGCCTCTTAGCCAGTGTGTATCATCTTACGAGAATAGAATATGGTGTCAATCAAGCGGAAGAAGTCTGCATAAAAGTATTTACTCACAGGAGTAATCCTAGAATTCCATCTGTTTTCTGGGTTTGGAAAAGTACGGATTTTCAAGAACGGGAATCTTATGATATGTTAGGAATCACGTATGATAGCCATCCACGACTGAAACGGATCCTAATGCCCGAAAGTTGGATAGGGTGGCCTTTACGTAAGGATTATATTGCCCCCAATTTTTATGAAATACAAGATGCTTATTGAATGATAAAAAATGAGTCTTAGCTTCTACAACTACAGACCTTCACGGAATATTTGGAATTCGATTCGTTTTTAGATCAAACAAACAGAAGAGTTGAGGTCTCGTTCATATTATTATAGATAGCTTGATCTCCAATTTGAAAGATATTTTTTTTATTTCGTAAAAGCCGAGCCAATAGGATGAACTAAAAAAAAAGAGTTCTGCATTATGAACTTTGTATCGCGCACATAACTTAGTCAACTTTAGTTACATAACTGGGAATGAATAAATAAGATCGGAAAGCAATAAATGAAGGGGGGGGTACAATTCAATTTCTATTGTATCTAATGAATCTTAGGGTATTTATGCCCTTCAACTATAGATACTATAGATATAGACCTTTTTTTTTACTTGTTTTGTTTGATTCTTTCGAACGGAACTCATTTAACCTTTCCTTTCAAATATGTATTATGTATCAAGTATTATACATTTTTTTTTGAACGGCTGGATCCACAACATGAACAAAAAAAGAGAGGGGATAAAGGATGATTCCACTTTTTTTACTAAAGATACGTTTAATTTGAAGAATAGAAACTTATCAAAATTAATCAATCCTATGCCAAGAACCAGATTTGAACTGGTGACACGAGGATTTTCAGTCCTCTGCTCTACCAACTGAGCTATCCCGGCCATTACCGAAGTATCATCCTCATTTTACGAATGGTGACACAAGGATTTTCAGTCCTCTGCAAAAAAAAAAAGCTATGTCCACCATTACTGAGGTATCATCTACTGAAGTATCATTCTCATTTTACTAATGGTGACACAAGGATTTTCAGTCCTCCGCAATTAAGCTATGCCGACCATTACGGAAGTATCAGTATCATTTTAATATATGACTTGGGTCTCTGTCAATGAAAAGAAACTCAAAAGTAGTAAATTAAAAAAGTTTTGGACCGGGAATTTCTTGGATCTTATAAATAAAAGAAGACTTTCTAAGTTTGAAAATGAAAACTGATATAGATTCTAAATAATTCAAATCGATAATAACTAAAAAAAGGTAAGGTGTCAAACAGACCTTTTTGGGGAGTAGAGCTGGGGATAGAGGGACTTGAACCCTCACGATTTAAAAAGTCAACGGATTTTCATCTTACTATAAATTTCATTGTTGTCAGTATTGACATGTAAAATGGGACTCTATCTTTATTCTCGTCCGATTAATAAGTTCCACCACGGATCTATCAGACTATGAAGAGAATCATTTGATCAATGAATATTATTTCTTAAACTTCGAATTGATTCACATCATTTCGATTTTGTTTATAAAAAAATAGAAATCGAGATTCAGGTCGTCATTTTTGAGATCGTTTTGTGTTACCTATATTTAGACAATATAGGTTTTTCTCCTTCATCCTTTTTGATTTGAAGTTTTGATCGAAGGATTCCTTTATCAACACAAGGTAGTGAACTCCATTTGTTAGAACAGCTTCCATTGAGTCTCTGCACCTATCCCTTTTTTCTCGCTTTCTAAACTCCGGTTTGTTCACGTAAACCAGGATTTGGCTCAGGATTGCCCATTGTTAATTCCAGGGTTTCTCTGAATTTGAAAGTTATCACTTAGTAGGTTTCCATACCAAGGCTCAATCCAATTAAGTCCGTAGCGTCTACCAATTCCGCCATATCCCCCTTTTTATTAGGATCTCATTATGATGTCTTTCCATTTTTTCTTATGCCGAAACCTTGGGATTCATTACATTATAGATACTTATTTTATGTCTTTGTTATCTTCTTTAATTTTTTTGAGCCCCATCCATATTGATTTAGTCTAATCAACAAAGATTCTATCATTTTTGTATTTGCAATTCAATATGGTTATATATTACATAACATATATATGTTCTTCCTTTTCTCATCTTTGTCTTCAATTTTAAGAAATAGTCGAACGGTCGATTCTTTTTTTTTTACTTTCATGACAAGAAATTTATGATTATTATTGAAACTTAGAATTCTACTTCGTAGATTTGAAATTCTAATAATTCTATACTATATAGAAAATAGAAAAAAAATAAAAAGAATCGAAAATAGAAATAAAATAAAAAGAAAAAAAAAGTATAAAATAATAATAATAGTATGAGCTTAGAACAAAAAAACAAGAATTTTAAATCAGATATCATTTAACTTAAAAAAAAAGATTTCTGATCTAATTAAGAGTTTCTTATTTAGAAACTAATGAAATCAAAATTAGAAAGTCAATATACTGCTATATTCTATTAATTAAGGTTATGTTTTATTTATTTAATGATAGTCACTATTTATTTGAGCTATATTCTGTTCTAGAATATATAGAATATGATTAATTCTAAAATGGATAAGGAAAAATATTAATAGAATAGTTAATTGATACGATCTAGTAGTTTAGTGAATTTGTATGCATGCGCTATTTTATTTGAGCCCGCTTAGCTCAGAGGTTAGAGCATCGCATTTGTAATGCGATGGTCATCGGTTCGATTCCGATAGCCGGCTTTTCCATATTGTTTCGTTTTTTTACATGATTTTTAATGTACTTTCAAACTCAAAGAAGATTGAAAAGACTTCTTTCGCCTTTTTCCAAGAGTTACTACTCCATTTATATTATGTCATATAAACTTCCATATAGGAATATATATTGGGTAAAAGAGTTCGATCTTTGCAAAATAAATCAAGAAACTAAAGGAAAATTTTTGTGATTTATTTGATTTATATATATTGTATATACAATAAAAAAAATCTGTATATTGAGAGAATATATCGTCTTACTCTTTGTATTCCAATAGTTTATTGGAGTGTATTTCACGTCATTTATCATTATCATTTAGTTCAGTTTTAATTTTATTTAATTTTGTACAATTTCAATAAAAAAAGGAGTCTTTATGTCACGTTACCGAGGGCCTCGTTTTAAAAAAATACGCCGTCTGGGGGCTTTACCGGGACTAACTAGTAAAAGGCCTAAGGCAGGAAGCGATCTTAGAAACCAATCACGCTCCGTAAAAAAATCTCAATATCGTATTCGTTTAGAAGAAAAACAAAAATTGCGTTTTCATTATGGTCTTACAGAACGCCAATTACTAAAATATGTGCGTATCGCCGGAAAAGCCAAGGGGTCAACAGGTCAAGTTTTACTACAATTACTTGAAATGCGTTTGGATAACATCCTTTTTCGATTGGGTATGTCTTTGACTATTCCTCAAGCGCGCCAATTAGTTAACCATGGACATATTTTAGTTAATGGTCGTATAGTTGATATACCAAGTTATCGCTGCAAACCCCGAGATATTATTACAGTGAAGGATGAACAAAACTCTAGAACTTTAGTTCAAAATCTTCTTGATTCATCTGCCCCTGAGGAATTGCCAAACCATCTGACTCTTCACACATTCCAATATGAAGGGTTAGTCAATCAAATAATAGATAGGAAATGCGTCGGTTTGAAAATAAATGAATTGCTTGTCGTAGAATATTACTCTCGACAGACTTAATAAACCTAACTTAAGTAAAAAAAATTACTAAAAACAAGAGTTCGGACAACTCCCCTTTGCCCTATTTTTTGATTAAAAATCAAAAGGCACAAGGTAAGGGATTTTGTCGAGGAATCTTTTTCCTATTCATTTATCATAGATTGGTAGGGAGATTTGGATCCCTTGTTTGCTCTTCCCAGCATTTTCCATGAAAGAAATTAGGAATAGATAATCTATTTCAAAATCAAAACAAGGTAGATTTTCTATCTATTCTTTTTTATTGGATTTGATACATTGTGGTCAATCACGTAAGATTGGTGAATTAGTTGAAAGTACGGAAAGAGAGGGATTCGAACCCTCGGTAAACAAAAGTCTACATAACAGTTCCAATGTTACGCCTTCAACCACTCGGCCATCTCTCCGACATCAGGATTATGACTAAGTATCTGGGTGAATAGCGAGTTATTTATCGTTTTTTAGATTATGGTTAATAGATACCTTTTTTGACCGGAAAAATTGGAAGTAGATAGAAGGTTTTTTTTATGAGTCCACTTTTATGTTAGTTCGTACTATACAATTCCTTTGTTTGTGAGAAAATTTTCTCACAAAAGAAAAGGTAAAGGAAATAAAAAGAGTTATAGAATGGATTACTACCTATGCCAAGATCGCGTATAAATGGAAATTTTATTGATAAAACCTTTACAATTGTAGCCGATATCTTATTACGAGTCATTCCGACAACTTCCGGAGAAAAAGAGGCATTTACTTATTACAGAGATGGTGCGATTTGATTATCATTATTTTTTTTGATTTCTCGCCGATTTGGAATAGAAAGAAAAACGAGTATTGAAAAAAAAAAATCTACGCTTTTGAAGGTGAAGTTTATAATATAAAAAAAACAATCCCTTCTGTCATGTATCCACGATTAATGCAGCCTTAGATGCTTCAATTGTGAATTAGAGTATTGAGCAAAAGGTTTTTACCTATGGTTCCCGTATTACAGATCAATCCTACTACACTAATACAATATACGAATAGGAGGCATAGGGGAAGAAGCACTACGCCGAGAAATCAACAACACGAAAACTTTCTTTAAAATGATTCCCTTTCTTTCTTCTTCTTCTTTGGGATTGGGACTAATTAAAATGGTTGGAACAATAAACATCCATCTCGTTCGTACTTTGGATACCCGTATAACCATTGAAGACTGTTGAAGTGACTAATTCCTGGAAATTTAGAGGCGTTGAGAACAAAGAAATTTTGAGAGTTTCCTTTTTTATTTTTATCTAGCATGAACCCACTTGGTAGTAAGAAAAGATCTTTTGCAAGAAGGTTGGCTAGGGATTTTTTGTAAAAACATTAGCCCCGCTTAGTTCATAATGACATCATATTTTTCCATATATTATTTTCATTATGCACCTAAAGGAGGAGCCGTATGAGATGAAAATCTCACATACGGTTCTGAAACGGAGAATTCGTTAAAGCGAATGACGACCGTAACGGATGTCAGCTCAATCTGAAGGAAATTATGCGGAAGCATTACAGAATTATTATGAAGCTATGCGACTAGAAATTGACCCCTATGATCGAAGTTACATACTCTATAATATAGGCCTTATCCACACAAGTAATGGGGAACATACCAAAGCTTTAGAATATTATTTTCGGGCATTAGAACGAAACCCCTTTTTACCACAAGCTTTTAATAATATGGCTGTGATCTGTCATTACGTGCGACTATCTCCACTATAGAAAAAAAGAACGAAGCTAGTCAATGAAATACTAGAAACACAAAAAAAGGGCTTTCTACATAAGCATCGTCCAAAACGATTTTTTATCAGCTGTAGCAAATAAATAAACTTCATCAATCGAAATATGAAGTGAAGACTAGATATGCCTAAATACTTTCTTTTCTATGGATAAAAAAAGATTTAATTGATAGAGGAAGCACCGTAAAGATCAATTGGAAAGGTTTTGGACCGATACAACAAGAGCTGTTTATTTATATCATAATATGAGATAAATCTTAGGAATCTACTTATGTAATAGAGTGGATCCCCTAAGGTATTGAGCAGCGGTGTAGCATCAGATCCTAAAGACAGTAAGTCTTTTTCTTTTTTATGAAGTATGAAAAAGTCTTTTTCAAAGATTCTATATAAATTTTTATATGAAAGCGGGATAGTTACCTTTCAGAAAATTCTAATATCTAATAACAGTGGACATGCCTTTTTTTTCTGAAGGTAGGAGAAAAGATAAAACTTATTATATTAATTAATATATTAATTAAATCAAAATGAAAGTTTGAAACTCATGTAATTACTCTCTTTTGTTTAATCCAAGAAAAACAAAATATCTATAAGAAATCTCATTCAATTAGACATTCAATTAGATATAAAGTTCAAGTAGGTTAAAGTTCAAAAACTGGTACACCAAAACAAAAGAGTTGATTGTCGAGCCGTATGAGGTAGGAAACTCTCAAGTACGGTTCTCAGGGAGGGAATTGACCCGCCTATTCCGACCGTGGAGAACAGGCCATTCAACAAGGAGATTCTGAAATGGCGGAGGCTTGGTTCGCTCAAGCCGCTGAGTATTGGAAACAGGCTATAACGCTTACTCCTGGTAATTATATTGAAGCACAGAATTGG